TCTTTGTGATGATAATGCCAAAATATCAAGTCAGCTCATTCGTCTTTATGTTGATAGTTATAGGCCTCTTGAATCTTCTTTAGTCCCTATTTTTATTTTGATAGGAATTATCTTGTTGAGACCCTATGAATCAATTAAAACCTAAGATTCATACTAGAACCACGATGATTGAATAAAGCCCCCAGGCTAAGCTCAAAGGTTCTCTGAGTAAGAACCTTTGATCATCACTTATTCAATTAAGAAATGAAATGCCTAAACAAAATTCAGAGAAACATTTGATTTGTCCGTTGGGCAAAATAAACATAATTTTGAAGGAAAAAACCTTTATATTTATATATATATTTTATAATATATTATAAAATATAATTCAAAGAATCTTTGAAATTTTTTTTTATTTAATCCAGTCGCGAGGTCTGAATAGTAGGTATGAATCATAGTTCAAATATCTTGATCTATTCCATATATTCCGTGCTCCAGATACAAAAATGAATATCCGACGAGGCAGAACCCATCTCTCTCAAGATGACAGACCATTATCTGTACTATCAATAGGATCAATTATAACAAGTCACACACTCATATTCCGGAAATACAGAAACAAAGGAATTCCACGGTCGAACTGCCAGAATGGCCTAGAAATCCGCGCCCTGAGTGATTCATTTTGGATTGAAAAGCTAGGACTTCATGATTTTTTTATTTTTATGGATCTAATTCATTGAAATTCCATCCAGCAAAACGGAAGAATTATAAATCTCCAAAATAATAGATAGGAATACCGCAAATAGAGCCATTGCGATCCCCATCAAAGGGGTAGTTCCCCACCCAGGAGCTACTTTCCCATATTCCGAATTCAAAGGTTTCAATAAACTGCCTACATTAGTTTGTCTTGGACCAGATCTAGAACTACCCTCGACGGTTTGTGTAGCCATAAATCCTATTGCATTGGTTGAGATCGGTTGACTTTGTATACGATTCCGTTGTAAATAAACGATCTTATCATAAATCCATTGTGGTCTTGAAATTTTATAATAATGGAAACAGCAACCCTAGTCGCCATCTTTATATCTGGTTTACTTGTAAGTTTTACTGGGTATGCCTTATATACCGCTTTTGGGCAACCCTCTCAACAACTAAGAGATCCATTCGAGGAACACGGGGACTAGTTGAAGTAAAGTAATGAGCCTCCTATATTGGGAGGCTCATTACTTTACTTCAACTTAGATAATGTAAGATTGAAAAATCATTTCTTAGTAGGAACCTTAGGAGGCTCTCTAAAAAAAATAGCGAAAAAAATGATTCCTAGAGTCGAGACTAAGAGGAATGTATAAACCAATGCTTCCATAAATTTGATTGTGGTTTACAATTATAGCTTCCACACCTATTCATTTGGGATCATCTCCCAGATTAAGAAAGGACAAGAGTCAAAGAAAGGGCGGTGATTCAAATCAAAATTTCTCTGGTACTCTATGTCAAAGTTAAATCACAAAAATACAATAGAGGCGAAAGATACAAGAGCAGTGTTGTATCAGACTACTTGTCTCCTTGTAGTTGGATCTCCAAGTTTTTGGAATGCTCCAAATTCCACTTGAGCATCCAAATCTGGGTCAATACCAGCAAAAACATCTCTGAACAAGGTTCTAGCACCATGCCAAATGTGTCCGAAAAAGAAGAGTAAAGCAAACGAAGCATGTCCAAAAGTGAACCAACCCCTTGGGCTGCTACGAAAAACACCATCAGATTTCAAAGTAGCACGATCTAATTCAAAAATTTCACCCAATTGAGCACGTCTAGCATATTTTTTCACAGTAGCAGGATCACTATAACTGACTCCATCAAGTTCGCCACCATAGAATTCAACAGTTACTCCTACTTGTTCGACACTATACTTCGATTCTGCCCTTCTAAAAGGAACATCGGCTCTTACAATTCCGTCTCCGTCTACCAAAACTACTGGAAATGTTTCAAAAAAAGTAGGCATACGACGTACAAAAAGCTCGCGCCCTTCTTTATCTCTAAAGACGGGATGTCCTAACCATCCAACGGCTATTCCATCCCCGTTGTCCATCGAGCCCGCTCTAAATAATCCCCCTTTTGCTGGGTTATTGCCAATGTAATCATAAAAAGCTAATTTTTCGGGAATTTTAGACCAAGCTTCTGATAAATTCAGATTTTCGGATAGTCCGGCACCAACCCTTCTATATATTTCTTGCTGGAAGTATCCTTGATCCCATTGATAACGAGTGGGACCAAATAATTCGATCGGGGTAGTTGCTGAGCCATACCACATAGTTCCAGCAACAACAAAAGCTGCAAAAAAGACAGCAGCGATACTACTGGAAAGGACCGTTTCAATATTACCCATACGTAATCCTTTGTATAGGCGTTGGGGCGGGCGGACACTAAGGTGGAATAGACCCGCCAATATCCCCAAGGTACCTGCTGCAATATGATGAGAGGCTATTCCTCCCGGAACAAAAGGATCAAAACCTTCTACCCCCCATGCAGGATTTACAGATTGGACTTTTCCAGTTAGTCCATAAGGATCGGACACCCATATTCCAGGACCATACAAACCTGTTACATGAAATGCACCAAACCCAAAGCAAGCTAACCCTGAGAGAAATAAATGAATTCCAAAGATCTTGGGCAAATCCAAAGAAGGTTTTCCTGTACGTTCATCGGAGAATATTTCGAGATCCCAATATACCCAATGCCAGATAGCTGCCAAGAAGCACAAACCAGAAAAGACAATATGCGCCGCGGCCACACCTTCGTAACTCCAAATACCCGGATTCGTTATAGTCCCTCCTGTGATACTCCAACCACCCCATGAATTGGTTATTCCTAAACGAGTCATGAAGGGTATAACGAACATACCTTGTCTCCACATTGGATCAAGAACGGGGTCAGAGGGATCAAAAACGGCTAATTCGTATAGAGCCATTGAACCGGCCCAACCAGAGACGAGAGCTGTATGCATTATATGTACAGCAAGCAACCGACCGGGATCATTCAATACGACGGTATGAACACGATACCAAGGCAAACCCATAGAAATACCCCTTTATCAAAGAAAAATAGACACCATGTAACTTTATCGCATTGGAAAAGAAAGACTATGCTATGGACCTCTCCCTTTCAGTGGATTATTTCGGAGCAAGGGTTAATATTTATTTAATTCCATTTCATTGGTAATAATGGAACAATTCTGTTCGTAGGAACAAAGATAAGCAGATCTATTCTATACCCGATAAGTACCAATACGCAATGGGGGATTGGTCCCATTTTTCTATGAGCGAATGCCTAGATACTAGTTCATCATTCGAACAGCCCGACCCATTCGTAATAATTTTTTTTTCATTTAGTCTTATTCTATGAACTTTCCAATCTAGGGATAAAATACGACATTACGTTTTCACATCAAAGTAAAATTTAGTATTTAACTCCCCTTTCTTTCAGTTGATGCCTATTGGTGTTCCAAAAGTACCTTTTCGGATTCCTGGAGAGGAAGATGCGGTTTGGGTTGACGTATAGTGCGGCTTGTCAGACATATTGGGTCATATGGGATTTCCCCGTTCTCTCCCCCGATCGAGATACCCTCTGTTTCGCCCAAAAAAGATTGCTTGAACCATGAATAAAAAATTTGGAGCGTGAAATGAAATTAGATCTATTTTTGAGGGGGTAGAAATCAATATTATCAATTATAAAAATTTATGGTTGGCTTGGTTGGACCAATAAAATGAAGTATCCAGGCTCCGTTCAAAAAATACCCAATTGGGTAATATTAATATATGTATGATTACCACTTGTATCATTAGTGATTACTTTATAGGATATGAGCGATCTCAAGCTGCCAATCAATGAAATAATATGATGACTACACCGAATAGTTGTTGTAAGGTTTTTTTTAAGAAAGGCATGAAATGAATTGAAAAAGTCGTACCAAAAAAAGTGGTATTGGGATCATTTGTCCTATATGTGCAAATTGAAATCGGGTGGATCTTTACCCGGAGTAGAGCATAAACCTAAAATAATTGAGTAGGCCCATTCAGGAACAAGAAAATTACATCGTAATTTGGGTTGAATTTCGATGAAACAATACATCAATGAGAGGTTAATTCGATTAGTTTAGTGAATTCTTTTCTTTTTTTTTTTATTTTTACGGAGAGACGCGCAAAAAATCATCTTTCTTAAAAAATATAGAAGAAAAGCCCCTTCCATTAGGAGGTAGAAAAGTCCTACTATAAAAAAGAAAGAAGGAGGGCTGGAATCAACACATTGATTCTTTTTTTCGCAATTTTTTTGAACCGTATGCATCCAAAGGTGCGTGTACGGTTCCTAAGGGATAAAATTTTGTCCTAATCAACCGACTTCATCGAGAAAGATTACTTTTTTTAGGCCAAGAGGTTGATAGCGAGATCTCAAACCAAATTATTGGACTTATGGTATATCTCAGCCTAGAGGATGAGACCAGGGATCTTTATTTGTTTATAAACTCTCCCGGCGGAGGGGTATTATCCGGAGTAGCCCTTTATGATACTATGCAATTTGTGCCACCAGATGTACATACAATATGCATGGGATTAGCCGCTTCAATGGGATCTTTCCTCCTGGCCGGAGGAGAAATTACCAAACGTATAGCATTCCCTCACGCTTGGCGCCAATGAGTTTTTATTTGAGAGAAAAAAGAAGACTATGCCTTCGCGATATGTAATATGAATATTAAGTAATAATAGCATGGCACTTCGAGTTCGATATGAACAAACCATTATTGTTTTTTCATAACATGAGATTATGTATCGGGCGAGTAATATGAGACAAAAGGGATTTCGGATTTGATCTTATCTATCCGGGATTCATTTCAGCGTCACAAACTTTTTTGTTTTCACACCAGAAGTCTCTTTCCAATATTTATGTTATGAAAGAGTACTAAAATGAAAAAAAAAGATCATTTTTATTTGTTTGATCGGATCAAAAAGAAACTTTGGGATTGCTGAATCACATACGAGATAAATTTAAAATATAGAAAGCAACGGAACCATCATAGTATTTTTTAACTCCTCTTAAAAGAAGGGTGGTAAATGGATCACTTAACAAATTGTGTCTGATGTATGCTATTTCTCTTTTTCCTCGACGGAAAGGAAAAGTAAATTCCATTGTGGAGCCGTATGCACAAAAAATGCCTGTACGGTTGTTCAATTAGAATATATTCTAATTTTTTTGTTATTCTTTATCTCTTTCCTTCGTCCAATAATACGAGATCTAGAAACCTTTCATTATGTTATATCATCAGGGTAATGATCCACCAACCTGCTAGTTCTTTTTATGAGGCGCAAACGGGAGAATTTGTCCTAGAAGCGGAAGAACTGCTGAAAATCCGCGAAACCGTCACAAGGGTTTATGTACAAAGAACGGGCAAGCCTTTATGGGTTGTATCGGAAGACATGGAAAGGGATGTTTTTATGTCAGCAACAGAAGCCCAAGCTCATGGAATTATTGATCTTGTAGCGGTCGAAAATGCCGGGGATTTCACGTAAATCCGTGATTTCATTTTAAACCAAACCATAATTTATAATTTGCATGAACCTACATTTCGTGTTTTTTCTACTCTGCTTACCGGGGTAAATTAACTAAATTTATATTTAAATAAATATATATTTATATTTAAATAAATATATATTTATATTTAAATAAATATATTAATATTAAAATTATATTAAAAATATATATATTTAAAAAATATATATATAGGGTAAAAAAAAATATATATATAGGGTAAAAAAAATTGAAATAATTCATAATCATCTGGTTAGGATTGATCTAAACCAGCCCATTTTTTATATATGATTTAGCATGCCAACTATTAAACAACTTATTAGAAACACAAGACAGCCAATAAAAAATGTAACAAAATCCCCCGCTCTTCGGGGATGTCCTCAGCGTCGAGGAACATGTACTAGGGTGTATGTGCGACTCGTTCAGATCATGAGCTGGAAAAAAAGAAAAGAAAGGAACATTTTTTCCAGTATCAATGACCAGTACCAATGAATAGGATAGAAAAATTCCATTCAATATATAAATCTAAAAAACCTCCATTGTGTATTAAATTTATGGTTTCTATTGGTGCAAATCCAATCACTTCAATGGGAGATGAGAAGCAATTCCCCATTGGTAACAAAAGGTTATCCATTAAGCGGGGGGAAATCCTATTTAAGAAGCAAAACAATTATGCTCTCACTCTTGCAAGAACGGACGAACATGGTCAGCTACCTAGCGAACCCTTTTAATTAAATACCGTTACTGTATGGGTAGATCTCATTGTGAAAAGACCTATTATTGGATAATTCATGGGTAGAGTCAAAGAATGTGAACTGTACAAGTTACTAATAACATTGATTAAATGAGGGAAGGGACTCCGGTGTATAGAGAGGACCTCACCGTTTAAGAAGCAACCATAGAAACGATGGAACCCACTATTTTTTATCCATTTTCCTTTACTATTTATTGATATTGATACTTTTTACTATACTCAACTTAATTTCAAATTTACTATTTTGTTGCTACCTAGTATCAATACAATTTCTTATTTCGAGGTTAAACGCCTGGAAAAATCGTGGTTGGGAAGGTCATAGTAGCAAAAGCCATTGGAATTTTTTTTTATACATCGGAAGAATCCGTTTTGTTATTAATAGACCAGGAAAGGGGAAAAGAATGGCTGAAAGAAAATAAATCAATTAGTTATTCATCAAAGTTTAATTTGATTCAATGACCAGAATTAGACGCGGGTATATAGCTCGGAGACGTAGAACAAAAATTCGTTTATTTGCATCAACTTTTCGAGGGGCTCATTCAAGACTTACTCGAAGTACTATTCAACAGAAAATGAGAGCCTTGGTTTCTGCTCATCGGGATAGGGGCAGGCAAAAGAGAAATTTTCGCCGTTTGTGGATCACTCGGATAAATGCAGCAATTCGCGAGAGTGGGGTATCCTATAGTTATAGTAGATCAATACATAATCTGTACAAGAGGCAGTTGTTACTTAATCGTAAAATACTTGCACAAATAGCCATATCAAATATGAATTGTCTTTACATGATTTCCAATAAGATCATTAAATAAGGAGATTGGAAGGAATACACCACCATAATGATTTAAACAGGGGCCCCCGGAGAATGAGCTCCGGGAAAGTACAGTAGAAATTAATAAAATAGTAAAAATGAATGAACACATTTCAATAACAAAAAGAATAAATCTTTTTGACTTTACGATTTTTTTCTTACAACGTGACAATCCAATATGGATTCTCTAAATTTTCGAACAAAAAGAAATCTGAGTTGGGGTTCGGATTGGAATTTTTATTCAATTGAGGAATAGGCCTATCTATTTATTTCTAGTTCGAGGACCTGTAGTTCTAGGAGTCGACTCAGTTCTTTCAAATTGTTTCTCATTATTAAGAAAAGGTAACAAAGATAAAATACGAGCTTGTTTTATAGCAATAGTAATTAATCGTTGTTGTTTCAAAGTCAATCTATTCACTCGTCTAGATAATATTTTTCCTTGTTCACTAATAAATCGACTAATTAAACTCATGTTTCTATAATCAATTCGATCCCCCGACCCAATTGGGGGTAAACGCCTACGAAAAGATCGCTTGGATTTAAGAAAAAGTCGCTTGGATTTATCCATGGTTTATTCCTTATCTTTAAAATACTATTTCTTAATTTCTAATTTTGTAATTTTGGATCCGCCCGAAATAGGATTTGGTTGTTTTATTTTTAGAATTTATATATTATTATAATATGTAATTATATGTAATTTATTCCTGTTCCTTGAAGGGGTGGGGTTACACACGCATTACATACACTTTAGCTATTTCTTTATCTCCCCATGAATCGTATGCTTGTAACAATAGCGGCAAAATTTTCTCAATTCCAATCGACTAGGCGTATTGTGTCGATTCTTTTGAGTAATATATCTGGAAATGCCCCTTGATTCCTTATTAATATCGTTTCGTACACAACTGTTACATTCCAAAATAACTCTTACTCTGACATCCTTACCCTTGGCCATGAGCCTCCTTTTTATTTTGGATTCACTCAACTCTTCCATTTTCGATCCGAAACGAAGAAGAAAAAAGAAGTTGCTGAATCGAAAACCTGTTCTGAAATATTTCCTTTCAATCAATAGATAAATAATAAGTAATACAATGATTTCTAACTATCAATTAGTTCTAATATCGGTATTTTTTTAATTATCTTGTATCCTTTTTGTTGTCCTCGACCCTTATTTCCTTTCCATTTCTGTTCTCCCTCTTCCCTCTATTAATTCAGCTTGAACCCGAGTTTCATTGCGGGCGAATCTTCTTTGATTCTTTCTCTTTACTTCTTTTTTTTAGTATAAAAAAACGGAGAGTAAAGAACAAAACAAAGAAAGGGGGTTAATCAAAGATAATTTATCGTATCTCTAATCTTCTTCATTCCTAACTAGAATGAAAAAAAAGGGAATGTCAACGCATCTGGGAATAAACGATTGATCTCTATTAATAGACCTGCTAAAGAGCCGAACCATAGAGTGCTTAACACGGGTGCCACGGAGAGATATGTTTTTATATCTCGCATTGAAAATCCTCCTTTTTTATTGTAATACATATATGATCAGATATATATGGAGGTAAGGATCACTTGTATTTGTACGCGGAATCCCTAACTAAAATTGGTATATATAACGTGGCCCGGTAGATGATATTTTCCTTTCTTTACAACAGAAAAAGACGTCCACTTACTTTCTGAACATTACTGATACAAATTGATTTATATGTTGGGTTTAATTTTTAATAATATTATAGAATAGAATTCTTTAATATTCTAATTATAATATATGTAGTATTATATGAGAATATGTTATATGAGACGAAAAAAAAGAAAAGACAAGAGATATTGTATATCAATGGAGGAAATAACGATGTGGAAAACAAGACGAGGATTCTCTACAATGACACTGTAGTCCAATTGAAAGGGATGTAGCGCAGCTTGGTAGCGCGTTTGTTTTGGGTACAAAATGTCACGGGTTCAAATCCTGTCATCCCTATCTATTACTTCTCCTATGTACAGTAATGATTGATCAATTGAGATCAATGAAAATGGGACATACATAAATAATCCTATATGATACTATAATGCATGCAAGATATAGTGGGGTTCAAAAAAAAAAAAAATCCCTTGATTTTTTATATTTGATAGGAAAGCGCTCTTAGTTCAGTTCGGTAGAACGTGGGTCTCCAAAACCCGATGTCGTAGGTTCAAATCCTACAGAGCGTGATTCTGTTCTTCTTGTTTCAAATTACAATGAAATAACTTTACTAACTTGAGCAGCAACTCAAATTTGACCTCCTCCTTTCTTTAATTCGCAGGAGGTCAATCAAAAAAAGAGATGTTATTTAAAAAGAGATGTTACTTAATCAAAGGTCCAACTGATCGCCGCGTCTGTATTGCAAATATGCAGTTACGAATAATCCAGCCAAAGTAATAGGAATTAGGCCTAACACGATTCCAAAAAGTAAAACTTCAATCATTTCAATTTTTTTGAAAGAGTAGGTAAAAGGAAGAGGTAATATCTATCCCTAAATATTAATCCAAATCGCTCATGAATCTCAATAACCAAGAATTTGCAATTTACATGGGAAGGAACTATGTACTACCTGGAATCTCACAAAAATTTGTATTTTTATGAATTGTTGATTCAATCAATTTCAAATAAGTCGTATCTTGCTCAGACCAATAAATAGAGCTGAGGTTATAGTTAAAGCCGCCAGTAGAAAACCAAAATAACTAGTTATAGTAGGCATGAAGGAACTAAATGGGATATTTCTATTTATACATATGTTTATGAAACATTTACCTAAGTTTCTATTTTTGAGAAATATATACAAGATAAGAAAAAGACCAATTGAGAAAATCAGCCTCAATTGAAAGCTTTTGATTTCATTTATCATTCATTTCAT